ATTAAGTTATAGAAATTTGTAGAGAATATCAAAATAAAAAAACGATTCAATTTCTACCATTATTATGATATTACATACGTGAAGTTTCTAATATAAGGGGAGTTGTATTTATTAAACACGTATGCAGATATTAATATCCCCCTTCTCTTTTATTGTATTGCCGTTCTTTTTTTGGGGGGGCAACACAAGACGAGTTGTGCTCGATTAAAATAGAAATTTTCTATTCAATTCAAAATAAAATGGAGATATGAAAATTTTCTGAGAATTTCTTCTAGCCAAGATATAACATATATAAATAAGATAATAGACATCTGTGTAACAGTTTCTGCTCGGGGGTTTACAGATACTCATAATTGTTGTTATAATTGAAATGGAGAGGGATTTTTAACTCAATATTGATGTATCAATTTGTATTTTCTTATTTATGTCATTAGGAAAAGAAAATATCAAATTTTAAGATTCAAACCGTTCATGAATTCGCAATCAGCAGTTAATAGTTAATGGTTCAAATTTGTCATAAATTTTTACTTTTGTGAATGAAAATCCATATTTGATTTTTAATAGAAAGTGAGAGAAGTTGGCCATTTTGAGATACTATATACTAGACAAGACAGGGGCGGATCAACTCCAATCGAAATAAAGATTTCTTTTAGGACAGAAAAGTATTAAGAAAAACAGAAGTCAAGATGCAAGTACAATAAAAAGAAAAAGAAAAAGCAGTTAAGTAATACGGGAAAAATTTCACCAATTTTGTATCGGTTGGCGGCATGGCCGAGTGGTAAGGCGGGGGACTGCAAATCCCTTTTCCCCAGTTCAAATCCGGGTGTCGCCTGATCAACAAAAAACTTGAAATCTTTTCTTCTGTTCTGCTGATATAACTCACCGAATTATTTCCCATCCGAAGCAGAGGGAGGGCGCTATTTATTAATGCTTGTTTGATTCGAAGCATTCGGGTGGCGTTTTTTGAAGTGGTTTTTTTTTGAAAAGATTGTAAATCCTTGAATCTAGGATAGGAACTATTCTAAGGGTAGAGGGATTATCAATAGTGTTCGGTCAGAATCCTTTTTTTGACTCTGCACCATTGATTCCACTATACTATTAATTATTATTTATTATTGAGGAATAATTCCTTCATATTTATAGAGATAAGGGGACATAATTCACATGGATATAGTAAGTCTCGCTTGGGCTTCTTTAATGGTAGTCTTTACATTTTCCCTTTCACTCGTAGTGTGGGGAAGGAGTGGACTCTAAGAGTATTACTAATTAATCAAACTGTATCAATTGTTTTATAGATCGTTCTGTAACACGTTTTGAACTATTTAATTAAAATGAAAATCAAAAGATCTTCATTTCGAATTTCATTGGATTCGAATGGAGTAATGCATCGTTATATGAATCATACTTTTTCAATCAAACAGATATTTCACCGACTCCCATCTTTGTATTTTGAAAGGGATCCCAATGATAGGAAATTTTTCCCAACCAAATTCGGTTTTATTTCAATCAACGGTCTCTTACCAGACTTATAGGTTGGTGCTGAAGAAAGAAGACCAGATTTTTTAGTCCCTCTTTAAAAAGAAGAAGTCGTTTTGTTAAGTGTATACGCACTTTCTATGAAAAGCGGTATAGACATAGTGGTTGTCTAAGGAGATACTATACATAAGAGGAACCTCCCTCAGGCGAGTCACATATTGCATATTTACCACTTGTTTTATAATTTTTTAAATTTTATTTATACTTTATTGACTTCCATTTTATATTATGGTTCAGGCCATAAAAATTGGCGAAGTTTACTATTCCTTTTCGAAATCCAAGAAGTGCCCGTGGAACTACTGTTGATGGTTCAATCAATTACTTCTTCGGAATGTTTGCTAATGATTTTATTAAAATATGGCATGGCCTATATCCTTTTCCCTCATTGATTTTATTCTTTTCTTTCAATAGATACCGAGTTCAGATTGAAATTCATAAAAAGTCTAGTAATTAGAACGATAAGACATAAGAGCAAAACAATTATTTTAGATTGATCGAAACCAATACAATACAAATAGATAGAACAAATAAATAGAATTGGGTGCTATGTCAACCCCATTCCATATATGGAATGGATATCCACATACAAATATATTAAGAATAATATTGGAGAGATTAATATATATTAAATTAAGCCTCTATCTTTATTGGATATTTTGTAAAGTACAACTTTACATATTATACAACTTTATCTTTATACACCACAATAATTCTAATAGCTAGATCCTATGGTCGAAAGATTCATCTACCATAGGATCTAGCTATTAGAATACTGCCGATCATTATTTCATTTCAATTTAAGACACTAAAATTGGAATACTTTTCATTTTATTTCGTCAATTTTTGATAAGAACTCATAAGTCAAGTTTAATTCAAATTAATTATTTTGACTGACTGTTTTTACGTAAATTATAAGTAGAAAGGCCGTAGGAACTAGAATGAATAGTGCAGTAGCAATAAATGC